CCATCAATAGGTTTAGCCAAAGCATTTATAACACGACCCAAATAAGCCTCGCTCACTGGTATCTGAGCAATTCTTCCTGTTGCTTTTACAGAACTTCCCTCTTGTATCATCAAACCATCACCCATTAATACAACGCCAACATTATTTGATTCCAAATTCAGAGCAATGCCTATTGTACCCTCTTCAAATTCTATTAATTCCCCTGCCATTACTTCATCAAGACCATGAATACGAGCAATGCCGTCGCCCACTTGAAGTACGGTACCGGTATTCACAATCTTTACTTCTCTATTATATTGTTCAATACGTTCGCGGATAATATTACTAATTTCATCAGCTCGAAGGGTTCCCATTAGTATCTCTTTTTTATTTTTCGGAAGGAAAGGAAAAAAAAAACACCTAAACTTTAAACTAGATTAAAAAGGCTAATCAGTTATTTCTTCCACGGACCCGAGGATACCAATATTAGCACTGATGGTACGAAAATGTAATTCGCTATTCAAACAACTATTCAGAGTTCCTAGAGCTCTTTGTAAAGCTTGTTGGAAAACTTGCTGTCGTACCTGATTAACCGCTCTTTGTTGTTCAAAAAAAAGAGTTTCATTTTTGTAATTTTTTAATTGTTCCAAACTATCGCAAGTAGCATTAATCAAATTTCTTTTCTCTCTTTCTATCTCAGAGTATCCATTCAGTCTATACTCATCTGCTTCCATTTCCACTTTACGTAATCGAGCCCGCGCTCTTTCGAGCTGTTCAGCGGCCCCTCTACGTAATTCTTCTGAATTTCGAATAGTACTCAAGATCCTTTGTTTTCGCTTATCTAATAAATCATTTAATGAAAGTAGATTATCTTTACATTCATTTCACAACTCTCATATCTCTTCCCGAACCAAACATGAATCTTTTGATTCATTTGGCTCTCACGCTCAATTGTTTCTTTCCTTTGATAGACATTCCCATATCTTTGATCTTTGAATGGAATGAACCTATCCTCTCTTGAGCCTATCCTCTCTTTTCTGTTCGTATTCAAAGATATCGAAACTGATCTAACATCAGAATATTAGGATAGTAGGACTCTTCAGACCAGACAAAAAAGAAAAAATTGTCAGCAAAGTTGTTTCTTTATTTGTTTTTTATTCACAAACTTTTTTTTTTATCCAAAAAATTAAAAAAATTTATCTTTTTTATACAATATATAGGTCGTCGATTTGGCAGTGGATAAAAAAAGGGGTGGGGGAATATACCCATCTTTCCTATACCTGTAAATGGTTCAAATAAATTTATCCATATGAGTGTTATACATCGGATAAATTCCCAATTATTTATTTTTTTTTTTATCATTTTTTTTTTATTTTTTTATTTGCGGTATTTCGGTACTAATGTAGCGGTAGAAAGAGTACCACGGTATGCTGTGCCTGGACTTCAAACAATTTATCTTTAACCATGTAAAAGACCTCAACATTATTGGTTGATAGAGAATCAAAGTTCATTTACCAATTAGTCACGAAATGCTATGGTTCTTAGATATGATTTCTGAATAAAATCCAATTACGAAGTAATTCGTCGAGATTGTGCACCCTTTTTCCTATTTACGCAAATAAAAAAAAGAATACATAAATATAAAGAAAGTGCAGCCGGCGAAATCCAACCTATTCTTGAAATACACAACTCGCACACACTCCCTTTCCAAAAAAAATCAATATACCCAGCACAACGCTTAGATTTATTGGATTTGTTGCTAAAATATCGGTATTAAACTCGAAACTCCCAGCGGATGGCCAGTGCCCCACGGAAACAAAGGAATCGGTTATATTTTTCATATGCTCTCCTCTTATAGATAGGACTAACAAAGAACAGAGTTCTTTTTGTATCACTCCACTCGCCTCCCCCCTTTTTTTTATCGATTTTTTTGTTCCATTTCTTATTTTTAATGGAATTTTACTAAACTAAGAACGAAAGGGAAGAAAGCGAGTGGATCCGCTAATTCCTTATCCTCAAATCAGTCCCTCCCAAAGTATTGTTTCGACAAACAAAAAATAAATAGTTATAGGAGTAAAATTCGAAGGAGCAAAGGGAAACTCCCAGTTAATAAAATAAGAAAAAAGATAGGTCCCCCTTTTTTTTACATTTTGATTCTACGAGAAAATTAAACAATTAAACAAAAGGATTTGCAAATAAAAGAGCTAATGCCACGACCAGTCCATAAATTGTTAAAGCTTCCATAAAAGCCAGACTAAGCAATAAAGTACCTCGTATTTTACCCTCTGCTTCTGGTTGTCTCGCAATACCTTCTACAGCTTGGCCCGCAGCAGTACCTTGACCAACCCCAGGTCCAATAGAAGCAAGCCCCACAGCCAATCCAGCAGCAATAACGGAAGCAGCAGAAATAAGTGGATTCATGGTAATTTCCTCGCAAAAAAAAAAAAAGAAATGGTTAATGATACAACCAACCAATGAATTACTACTTAATCTTTATCCACTTCTTTTTCGACTTTTACTATTTACTTTACTATACTACCTTTTTACTTACTTATTTTTTTTTATTGATACTTATCACTAAAATCTATCGGGTCGAAGTAGCTAAAAACTCCAACAGAATATTACTTAATTTTAGGAACTACTTCCATATACTGTTTTTCCTTTCTTTCTACCCATGATGGAGTTTTATGTAAATAGATACATACGGTTTTAGCCATTGTGTTTTCTTGTTTAGAAACTCTTATATTCTTTCATTCAATTAACAATCACAGAAAAAATCGAAAAAGGACTGATATTTGAATCTATATAAATTAGAAATGAAGTGAGCTAGAAAAAAAGAGATAGGGATAATTCCTATCTAACTAGTAAATAACATATACTTTTTTTCTTCCATAACGTAAACCACCTGCACTTTATTATTCTATTAATATTAAATCGTATTCTGTACATATATCTAGTAGGACCCCCCACCCAATCCTTTTTTTCTCTTAAAAACTCTGCAATATCATCTATCTTTCTTCATATATACAATACTACAATACATAATATTAGCTATTTTCATTTTCTTCTCCAACCCTGTGGATTATATTGAACCCCGCATTGCTTTAATTGGGATAAGCTTAAAAAACTATTTCGAAAGTTAGTCAATGATGACCCTCCATGGATTCACCTATATAAGCCGCAGCCAAAGTTGAAAAAATAAGAGCTTGAATACCACTTGTAAATAATCCAAGAAACATGACAGGTATAGGAACTACTGAAGGCACTAAAGAAACAAGAACAACAACTACTAATTCATCAGCCAATATATTCCCGAAAAGTCGAAAACTAAGAGATAAAGGCTTTGTAAAATCTTCTAGGATATTAATTGGTAAAAGTATTGGAGTTGGTTGAATGTATTTACCGAAATATCCCAATCCTTTTTTGCTAAGACCCGCATAGAAATATGCCACTGACGTGGGTAAAGCTAAAGCAACAGTAGTATTTATATCATTCGTGGGCGCAGCTAACTCCCCATGAGGTAACTTTATGATTTTCCAAGGTAAAAGAGCACCTGACCAGTTAGAAACAAAAATAAATAGGAACATCGTTCCAATAAATGGAACCCAAGGACCATACTCCTCTCCAATCTGAGTTTTGCTCAAGTCTCGAATAAATTCAAGGACATATTCGAAGAAATTCTGCCCGTCGGTCGGAATGGTTTGTGGATTCCGAACAGCTATGATGGCTGAACCTAATAAAATAGCAATTACAACCCAAGAAGTGATAAGCACTTGGGCATGAATTTGTAAACCTCCTATTTCCCAATATAAATGTTGGCCTACTTCTACACCTGACATATCGTATAACCCTTTGAGTGTTTTAATGGAACATAGTATAACATTCATATTGCCCTATAATAGAAATCGAACTTCAAAAAGGAATTATTTTGATTCAACCATATCTTTCTCAATTCATCTACCTTCATTTATGAATAGGAATCATACATTATATTTAGAATACCAAGAAATTACATAAAAAAAAATACCAATCATTTTTTATTCAATATTCAAAACATAGTTCAAAAATGCAAACCAAAATAATAAACAATCAAAGAAATCCATGGAGTTCAACAAAAAGGAACTAATCTTCTTCTTCTTTTTCTTAACTATTAAATTATAAGATAATCAACCTTTTTTTATATAACTATTTCGGCCCTCCAAAATTGCGGATACTAATTTGGTAAGAATCAATCGAATCGATGCTATAGCATCATCGTTGGCCGGAATAGAAATATCTGCAAGATCTGGGTCACAATTTGTATCGATTAAACAAATCGTCGGAATGCCCAAAATGACACATTCTCGAAGAACCATATATTCTTCTTGCTGATCAACGATAATTACAATATCGGGCAATCCCGTCATATATTTGATCCCACCCAGATATGTTTGCAAGGTGGATAACTTTCTCTTCAACATTGCTGCATCTCCTTTTGGGAGACGGGCGAGTTTCCCCATTTTTTGTTCCGCTCTTAAGTCCCTGAACTTCTGAAGTCTTGTTTCTGTAGTAGACCAATTTGTTAACATACCACCAAGCCATTTTTTATTAACATAATGACATCGAGCCCTTATTGCTGCTGATGCTACTAAATCCGCTGCTTTATTTTTGGTGCCAACGATTAAGAAGTTTTTTCCCATACTTGCTGCATCAAAAACTAAATCGCAGGCTTCTGATAAAAAACGAGCAGTTATAGTAAGATTTGTAATATGAATACCTTTACGCTTTGCAGAGATGTAAGGAGCCATTCTAGGATTCCATTTCTTAGTACCATGACCAAAATGAACTCCTGCTTCCATCATCTCTTCCAAATTTATGTTCCAATATCGTCTTCCCATTTTGCCACACTTTCTCTTTTTTTTTTTAGAGAGATTCAGTAACCTGTGAAATAAATAATTGTTCCGACGGAACCTTATACCAGGATTGACCATTGATCTACGACCAAAATCATGAATTTATTTTCATTCTTTATTTTTCGTTGATTACCAAATCCATAATCGGACCAGAGAATTCAAGTAAAAAGAATGAACCTCTTGTTAGGAATTACTAAATCATGTATCATGTAAATGATTGGTCTGATGTCCCATGGAAATAGTTCGGGACGCAAGAACAAAAAAAATTCTCAAAATTCTCTATAGTGTAACAAAATATCTCTCATCTCCAATTCGAATAGATTCTTCCTTTTTATTTTCAAATGAATGTTTTTATCTTGCTTTGAACGATGTACTAATTTTTTGAATCCAGTACCAACCGGTATAATCCCCCCCAGAACAACGTTCTCTTTCAGCCCTTTCAACCAATCAATACGACCTCGTAGAGCAGCTTTTGCTAAAACTCGAGCAGTTTCTTGAAAACTCGCTTCGGATATGAAACTTTGAGTATTCAGAGATGACTTCGTTATTCCCAATAAGATTGCCCGATAACAGATCGCTTCGTCCAAAACACGCCCTGCTCGCTCTGCTCGCAACAATCCAATCAGTTCCCTAGGTGAAAACACATTAGACATTCCATCTTCTGAAACCAACACTTTTGATGTTACTTGACGTACAATAATCTCTATATGTCTATTATGGATCTGTACCCCCTGGGATCGATAAACCTTTTGGATCTTATTAACCAAAGAGATACGACTTTGTGCTATGGTTAGTTCAGCTCCAATCAAGAATCCCCAGGGTATCCCAAGAAGCCTTCGGCTACGTTCGTCCCAACCTTCAACTCTCTTTTTGAGGTTCATCGATATTGAATCAATTGAACGAACTTCTAAGATTTGTTCCACTTTTGGAAGACCTTGCGTGATATCGCCGGATCTCGATTTTTCATATATAAATGTAATTAATGTATCTCTTTCATAAAAGATTTTCCCATAATGGCCATGAACAGTTGCTCCTGGAGTGACCAAATAGGGCTTAGCTGATCTTATAACTAAAGAGTCAACATGAACAATGAAAATTTTACCAGATTTTTTTATGCGTGATCCGTATTTCAATAGACATAAATTTTCACAAAGAAATAGGCCAAGGCTAATTATTGTCCATGCCTCTTCACAATAATCGTGATGGAGAAAATACCAATTAAAATGGAATAAATTCCAAATGATGTTACTACACGGATCGGGATTATAAATCCTACTATTTTCATCTAGGAAACAGTATTGAAATTGAAGTACTTGGAAAGTCTGTTGAAAATTGTCAAGTAACAAATAGTTCTTTAAAAAGATTTGATTATAAGTTATTAAATAGTAAGATAAACAAGGATTCGCTATTTTAAATACAGTAGTACCTAAGGGACCCAACAAATCCCTAATTGGATTCATGGGATCCAATTCTTTTGTCGCATTATTATATCTCGAAGTATTAAAGGGGCCAATTCGAGAACAATTGGATGATGACAAAATTCGGAAAGATTGGCATTCCTTATTTCGATTCAACAACGTACCAAGAGTTCCCTGATGTTGGGGAAATGATTGATTCTTTGCCTTGGAATTAAAAGGATTTATATTGGTACGATCTAATCCAATATTGTAAATCAATCCTGAACTTGACGTATCATACTTTTTTACGGTATAAGAAATAGTGGACTTTACTAACTCAATTCTGATGAAATCACGAAGCAGATCATTTGCCCTTATTTCAACAAAGGAAGCATGAACCTCTTCTTTTATAAAACCCCTTTTTTCTTGGTCCCAATTCAATACTAAGCAAGCCCGAACTAATTGAATACTTGTGTGAGAAATTCCTCGAATTGACTTGCTATTTCCATAAAGTATATAATTGACAATTCGAAGTTGTACATTATCCTTTTCCTGCAAGAGATCCTGAGGAAAAAGTGTTGCTAAATTTATCCCATCGGATATTTCATATGGGACTACGGGCCGAACCAAAACAAAATACTTTTTTTTTATAGGTGTGATCCGTTGAACATAGATCCAATTTTTAAATTTTTTTGATCCCTTATAATTTTTATTTTCCATTCCTGGTGGTATCAAAATGCCGCCGTGCCTAGATATTTTATCCGCCTCTCCAGGAAAATGAATATCTCCAGAAAAAATTTGCAGTTCAATACTCCTTTTTTTTCTCTCCACTCGGACTAATCCACCTACTCGGCTTCTTGTATTTATATTTAAAGCAAGTTGTGTATCTACTCCAACGATACTATTGTTTCGGACCATTATGGGCGAAGATACGGGGAAGATATGCACTTCCTCGGGAATGAAAAAAAATCGATCTACTCTCATTTGCATTTGGTATTTCGGACTAAATTCTTTTGCTCCTCGATACTCAATCAAATTCTCTTTTTTTACGATTGAATCTACTTCGACAATCCCATATTTAGTAATTCCCGAACTGCTTCTTCTATATCGCGGATCATCAAAATAAGCAAGAATACTATTTTTACGTAAAATACCATTTATAGGTATTTTAATAGAAATACAAAAAGATGGTATTAGTTTCTTTTCTCGTTCTTGATCATATTGTAAGGGAATCACGAATCTATTTCTTCGCTTTTTCGCCAAGGAATCATCGGAATTCTCTTGACAAATAGAGGGATCTATGAGATTCCAATGACCATTGGATATGATTCGATAAGGTTTTGAATACTCAAAAATTTTCCCATCCTTTTTACTTTTACCAAAAAATTTATGTCTTACTTGATCATTAGTCAAATCAAAGATATTTCTTTCTTCGACAGAAAAAGAATTAGAATTCATTTGATCTTGATCCTTGTGGAGTGAAAAAGACACTATACTGGATCTGCATAGACCTCCTGCTAATATCCATAAATGACTTGTTTTTGGTACTAGATGAACATTACTATACGGATATTCGGGCGCATGATGCACATCAGTACTCCAGTGCATTTCTCCTTCTGACTCAGAATAAATATGTTTTAGAACCCTCTCCTTAAAACGAAAAGTGGACGTTCCGGCACGAATCTCGGCAATCACTTGTTCCGATTCTACATATTGATCATTTTGAACTAAAATCAAACTTTTTGTTGGAATATTAACATTATGTATAATATCTCGACTCTCAATAGTTACATACAAGTCTATAAAACATAGAAAAGCAGGATGCCCATGACGGGTACGTGTGGGATGAACCAAATACTCATCAAATTTGATTTTTCCATTAGAGGGAGCTCGTACATGTTCGCCAGTACCACCTGTGAATACTCCGCCCGTATGAAAAGTTCTTAATGTAAGTTGAGTCCCCGGTTCCCCAATTGATTGACCCGCAATAATGCCTACGGCTTCTCCCAACTCAACCAGATCACCATGAGTAGGGCTACGGCCATAACATAATTGGCAGATCCAAGAAGTACTCCTGCAATTAAAAGGGGTTCGAATATATATTGGGTGTGCTCGAAAGGTTATAAATCGATTGACAAGTCCAATTCCAATATCCTTATTTCGAGTGGCAATACATCGTAGACCAATATATATATCGTCTGCTAATACACGACCAATTAGTGTTTGAACAAAAATTTTTTCCGTCATACCATTTTTGGGACTCACGTAAATACCTCGTATAGTACCACAATCCGTTCTACGTACAAGAATGTGTTGAACTACTTCAACAAGTCTACGCGTGAGGTATCCAGCATCTGATGTTCGTACAGCAGTATCTACAACTCCTTTGCGGGCTCCGTAGCAAGAAATTATATATTCTGTCAAAGAAAGCCCTTCTCGTAAATTGCTTTGAATGGGTAAATCAATCATTTGTCCTTGAGGATCCGACATTAATCCTCTCATACCTACTAATTGGTGTACTTGAGATACATTTCCTCTAGCCCCCGAAAAGGACATTAGATGGACTGGATTAGAGGGATCAGTCATACGAAAATTAGGATTCATTTCTTGGCTCAAATATTCACTTGTAGCATACCATATCTCAATGGATTGACGTAATTTTTCTACCACGTGTACATTCCCATAATGATGGTTTTTCTCTAAAAGAAAACTTTGTTGTTCAGCGTCTTGGACTAACCATCCCTTAGAAGGTATTGTTAAAAGATCATCAATTCCTAATGAAATAGATGTAGCAGTGGCTCGCTGGAAACCCAAAGTCTTCACTTGATCCAGGATATGTGATGTATATGCCATTCCGAAATGATCTATTAATCTGCTAATAAGTCGTTTAATAGCAGTTCCATCTATCACCTTATTGTGAAAGGCCAGATCGGCCCGTTCTGCCATAAGGACCTCCATATTCTGCTGAGTAAGATTCCACAATGGGCCTGAGTCAGTGATTCGAAAACTTCCTTTCCTTAATCCTGATTCACACAGAAATTCAGAAATTTTGATACCAGTTAAATTGGGGAGACCCGAATTCCTGCGAGTATGGGCATCACTAATAGAATTTATTTTTATAGAGCGTATGAGTTACATAGCCTATGAGTAGGCACGGCAAAACCCCTGTATGGCTTCTTCTATTTCTCGATAAAAAGAAAGATGACCCACAGTAGTTCGAATATATATACAACGAATTTCTCTTTTTATACTTCCCACTATTCGATAGTGTTTATAAATCTCATTAGAATTACCAAAAGATTCATATTGAACTTCGATGGGAACTTCTCTTGAGCCAACGACGCGTTGATCTAATCTCCACCGAAGCCACAAAGGACTATCTAAAAGGATTCGTTTCCGCCGATAAGCCCCAAGTGCATCATAAGAACTATAAAAAGACGGCTCTTTTGTATACTTACAGTCATTATTGTCAACAGCTTCCTTTTTATAGTTTACCCAATTAGAATTATATTGATTATACCTATTTGTACAAATACCCCGGGGGTTCCCGATCGTTAATACATAGAGCCCAATAAGCATATCTTGAGTTGGTAGGGAAACGGGATCCCCAATAGCTGGAGACAAGAGATTAATATGAGAAAACATAAGTAAACGAGCTTCCGCTTGAGCTTCCAAAGATAAAGGTACGTGAACAGCCATTTGATCCCCATCAAAGTCTGCATTGAAGCCCTT